GTATTTCATGAATCTAAGTGGAATAAGCAAAGTGGATTCCTTGTTGGTTAGTCGAGTTCCAATGAAAACCACACAATTGAAGGAAATGTCCGAATTTGCTATTTAGAAAATCAATAAACTAAGGTTTTGTCGTTCTAGATATCGGATTCAACGGAAACAATTACAGCAGTAGGGGGGGGGAATCAAAAAACAAGTCGAGCAAAATTATACAAAATTATATACAAGTTGCTACCCCCCCCTTAGTCTTTCTTTAATTGAATTTCGTTTGATTAGACGGAAGTTACTTAAAAACTTCCGCTTTCTTTAAAAGATTCTGAACAGTTCCTGTGGGTTGAGCACCTTTTTCAAGGAAATATAGAATAAGAGGAACGTTTAAATAAGTTTGATTCTTCATTGGATCATAAAACCCCACTTTTCTAAGATCTTTTCCTTCTCTTCGGGATCGAACATCAATTGCAACGATTCGATAGACGGCTCATTGGGATAGATGTAGATGACCAACACCCCCCCTAGAACCGTATAGGAAGTTTTCTCCTCGTACGGCTCGAGAAAAATGATTTGTTTTGAAGTTTTGTCTATGTATGCAATTCTAATAAATTAAATGACAAATGGGCCTAGAAAATCAATTAGACTCTAATTTCAGTCTTTTTTCCTTCCTGAAAATGAAAAAGAAACCATTCGTACTCATAACTCAAGTTGCATAACTCTCAAATAGCTCAAAGGAAAAATCTTTAGTCACTTTCATTTATTGAGTGGTCTTTAACCCCTTTTGTTTTGTTTGTCTTTTGTCTCGTTTCAAATTCTATTTGGATTCTTTAGTCTGATCCAATTAGTGAGACTATCGAGACAATTAAAAAGGTCTTTCCTTGTTCTTAGATCCTTTATCCTTATTTTAAATCATTGGGTTTAGACATTACTTCGGTGCTTCTTAATCCTTTCAAAGTGGCAGCAACATACCCCTTTTTTGATTTCTTTCTATCAAAGAATCCTACGGACAGTTGATTCACGTGTGATACACTTTGAATCGAAAAAGTTTGCTAAATTCTAACAAGTCTTGCTTTTGAATTGGAAACTTGCTCGAATTGGATCCTTTCGATTTCTATATATGGAAGATACGTTTACGAAGTTGTTCCGATTAATTGGCATTAACCCTAGATCCTTGCCCCCGAGAAATGAATTAATCCTTTCTACTCGAGCTTCATCGTGGACTATTTACAACCCAACAAAAAATCGAGTGTAACAGAACAAACAATGTCGAGCCAAGAGCACTCTCATCCTTAGATAAATCGAAAATGGTGGATGGAAAAATCCACAACGGATCATGTCCTTCAAGTCGCACGTTGCTTTCTACCACATCGTTTCAAACGAAGTTTTACCATAATATTCCTCTAATTTGGAACCGGTATGGAATTGATTCAATTATGGAATCATGAATAGTCATTGGTTCAGTTGTACATAGACATCGTAATCTAGGCTTTTTCTTCTATATATGATAATATGAAACGATTTTTCTGAAAAAGTCTTAGCAAGACAGTATCTTTCACATACATAAATAATATATAGATAATAGCAAGAAATCAAAATATATAAACAAATAACTTTTGGAATCTGCATCTTCAAGTGACTCAACAGGATAGATTAAACGATTTCCTACTTTTTAAGTACCAAATAAAGATTCCACTTACAAGCAATCATTAAAAATATTTAATAAAAATAGTTCTAATTGAAAAAGTTTCCTATTTAGACATCATTATTTAATTTGAAGAAAATTGGACAATAAGCATGACGTTTGATCTTCATAGGAAGATAAGTCTTTCTTTTTGAATTGACTCATCACTGATTTCATTTTAAATAGATAAAAGAAAAGAAAAACAAAATCCAATTTTTTTTCATGAGATGGATAAAAAAATGATCTAAATTAAGATTTGAATCTTTATTCTTTTCGTCTGATTACGAAAATCAAAAAAATAAGGAGGGTTTTTCGTATCTATCAGATAGACTGAAGAGTTGTCACTGTTATAGATATTCTATAATATAGAATTTAAATAATTGAAGGTATCAAAAATCTTTTTCACAAAAACCGAAAAATTATTGTCATTGAAATAGAACGATACATACCATATAAGCGAAACATTTCCTCATTTTATATATTTTAGATGATATATATTTATAAATTTTGTTTAACATGGGATTAAGTAATATTTCACAATAATCGACTCTTATCATAAAGTGAATAAAAGGGTGATAGGGGAAATCACCCCTGCCTCAATTGTTCTGTAGATTTCCAATTTTTACTTAGAGCCAAACACGAAATACCTAAATAAAATGAGATTCAAAGAAAATATATCGGCTCCATAACATATTTCTATATGATATGTAACTTGATCATTTGTTAATGAGATTCGAACAGACACAGATATTAAAATGAATACGGATTTACTCCTATCCACTGACCTACTTCTTTCTATAGTCATAATGGAGCATAAAAAAATGGATATGTACTGGGACGGAAGGATTCGAACCTCCGAATGGCGGGACCAAAACCCGTTGCCTTACCACTTGGCCACGCCCCATTTCAATTTCTAATCTACACTAAGAAACAATAATATTGGTATTGGTTGTTTGTCAACTCCAGTCCAAATATCTCCAAATATCTATATATCTATAGAATAGATTGGTACTAGGATTTTGATACATATAGATATAGAATTCAACTTAATTTATTGATCATTACATAGAATTCAATTAAGATATTGTATGAAAGTATGATTTCTTCTATTCTCCTTTGAGAATTGGAGGATTTTTGATTGGGTGGGTTCAAAGAAAAAGAAGGATTTTTTGTCTACCTTACTTACTTTCTTCCTTGGTCCTTATATCAAAAACTCAATCAAAATGCAATTATCTCCAAGAACAAAATGTCTGTTATGCTTAATATCGTTAGTTTGATCTGTATTAATTCTGCCCTTTATTCGAGTAGTTTTTTCTTCGGCAAATTGCCTGAAGCGTATGCTTTTTTGAATCCAATCGTAGATGTTATGCCAGTCATACCTGTGCTTTTTTTTCTCTTAGCTTTTGTTTGGCAAGCTGCTGTAAGTTTTCGATGAGATCCTAAATAATAATATCTTAGAAAATATAATAATATGTTAGAAAATGCATGATTTCTTCAAGAAAAATTCTAACAATTGAGAAAATCAGATAAGTTTTAGAGTATGAATCCTAGATTAGCACACTGAAATTCTTGGATAGTCGCCATAAATCCGGCTTACCCCCATTTCCTCATTTTTGACCCCCTTTCCAGTGAAAGACCCTAACCCCATTAGGGTCTCCCACAATATCGAATTTGGATATGAAAGAACTTTTTGATAATGAAAAACAAATGAATTTGTGACAATTCATGAAAAAAAACCTGATTTCGTGGTGTCAAAATAGGATATGTGGTAGAAAAATGGAAGATCTATTCTCTTTTTTTTTTCCAAAAAATCATCTTGGAGATTGTGTAATGCTTACTCTGAAACTCTTCGTTTATACCGTAGTGATATTTTTTGTTTCTCTCTTTATCTTTGGATTCCTATCTAATGATCCGGGGCGTAATCCTGGACGTGAAGAATAAAATCCAAAGGGTTTTCCTTGGGAAATTTTCAAATTTTCTTAGGATTTTATCTATTCCACACGCTTAACTAAGATTTTCAAAATTGAAAAATAAAATAAAGCAAGTCATTAACGGAAACGGAAAGAGAGGGATTCGAACCCTCGGTACAAATAACTCGTACAACGGATTAGCAATCCGACGCTTTAGTCCACTCAGCCATCTCTCCCAATTGCAAAAGATAATTACTACATTACACATAATGTAAGGAGTCTTTCTCTCTCTTTTTTCTCTATTCTAAACTAAAAGAGGGCTCGAGCCCGCCACTAATCGAACTAAAGAAAAATAAGGAAGACCTCCTTGTGTTGATTTTGTTCGAAAGGCCCTTGTTATTCTGATGGCCTGGCCTGGTCAGTACCTAGCCGGGCCTTTTTTTTTTGTTCTAACGAATTATAGATAAATAATGATTTATCTGATATCTGATTTGAAAACACAAATATTTGTTTTTTTTATTATATTATTATATTCAATTGAATATTTTATATTCAAGCAACAACAAAAAGAATAAAAACTGTTTCCATTTTTTTTCTTGTTATATTTTATTTCATTTTCCGAACTAAAAAAGAAACTATAGATTCTGGACAATGCATTTTTCTGTTATGATTGTAGTGTTTTTTTCGATCCGTATCTATCTTCTTTCAGCAAAAAAGAAAACTTTAGTTATTTAATTTCAATTAAATGAAGCCTCTTTTCCGAATCTCATTAAATTTTTATCTACCCACGAAAAAGTTCAACACTCCAAGTTTGATGATTCTTTGATGATCCTATCTTGATCATGCTCAATTATCTTGTTCGACAAAAGCTCCATTTGTATACAATAATCATATTGTAGCGGGTATAGTTTAGTGGTAAAAGTGTGATTCGTTCTATTAGTCCTTTAATAGTTAAAGGGTCTTTCGGTTTTATTCATATTCCGATCAAAAACTTTATTTCTTAAAAGGATTTAATCCTTTACCTCTCAATGATAAAGTCGAGAAAAAAATACACATTCTCGTGATTTGTATCCATGAGTCACTTATAAATTGAAAAGTTGGATTATGAAATTGCGAAACATAATTTTTGAATTGGATCAAGACTTCCAATTGAATAAGTATGAGTAAAGGATCCATGGCTGAAGATAAAAAGTCAATTTCCAATCGTAACTAAATCTTCCATTTTTTTTTGGATGTCTAAAGAAAGAAATTGAAGCAAAATAGCTATTCAACGATGTCTTTGGTTTACTAGAGACATCGCCATATTGTTTTAGCTCGGTGGAAACAAAATCCTTTTCCTTAGGATCCTCTCAAATAGAAATAGAGAACGAAGTAACTAGAAAGATTGTTAGAATCACCTTCTTCTAGAAGGATCATCTAGA